GCTAGCGTAGCTTAACTAAAGCATAACACTGAAGATGTTAAGATGGACCCTAGAAAGCCCCGCAAGCACAAAAGCTTGGTCCTGACTTTATTATCAGCTTTGGCCAAACTTACACATGCAAGTATCCGCACTCCCGTGAGAATGCCCTAATGCTCCTACAAGGAGTCAAGGAGCCGGTATCAGGCACAACCTCAAGTTAGCCCACGACACCTTGCTCAGCCACACCCCCAAGGGAACTCAGCAGTGATAAACATTAAGCCATAAGTGTAAACTTGACTTAGTTATGCGCCAAAAGAGCCGGTAAAACTCGTGCCAGCCACCGCGGTTATACGAGAGGCTCAAGTTGATAAAAACGGCGTAAAAGGTGGCTAGGAAACAACAAACTAAAGCCGAACATCTTCAAAGCCGTCGCACGCAAACGAAGAAATGAAGTACTACCACGAAAGTGGCTTTAAACCTCCGAACCCACGAAAGCTAGGGCACAAACTGGGATTAGATACCCCACTATGCCCAGCCCTAAACAAAAGTAGCACCCCTTACTCCCACTACTCGCCAGGGAACTACGAGCATTAGCTTAAAACCCAAAGGACTTGGCGGTGCTTTAGATCCACCTAGAGGAGCCTGTTCTAGAACCGATAACCCCCGTTCAACCTCACCCTTTCTTGTCCATCCCGCCTATATACCACCGTCGTCAGCTTACCCTGTGAAGGGCCCATAGTAAGCATAACTGGCACAGCCCAGCACGTCAGGTCGAGGTGTAGCGCATGAAAGGGGAAGAAATGGGCTACATTCCCTGACACAGTGAACACGAACGACGTATTGAAACAACCGTCCAAAGGAGGATTTAGCAGTAAGGAGGAAAACAGAGCGTTCCCCTGAAACCGGCCCTGAAGCGCGCACACACCGCCCGTCACTCTCCCCGACCCGGCACACTAAAGCAAAAGCACACAAAGCCACCACCAAAGGGGAGGCAAGTCGTAACATGGTAAGTGTACCGGAAGGTGTACTTGGAAAAATCAGAGCGTAGCTAAATCAGAAGAGCATCTCCCTTACACTGAGAAGACGCCCGTGCAAACCGAGCCGCACTGATCCTCACAAGCTAGCCCACCCAGCTAAAAACACCAATTCAATATAAACAACCCCAAACACACGAACCAAAATTAAACAAATCATTTTCCCACCTCAGTACGGGCGACAGAAAAGGACCCAGGAGCAATAGAGAAAGTACCGCAAGGGAAAGCTGAAAGAGAAATGAAACAACCAATAAAGGAAAAAAAAGCAGAGATTAAACCTCGTACCTTTTGCATCATGAATTAGCCAGAATCCCTCAAGCAAAGTGAACTTTAGTTTGATTCCCCGAAACTAAGTGAGCTACTCCAAGACAGCCTAGTATAGGGCAAACCCGTCTCTGTGGCAAAAGAGTGGGAAGAGCTTTGAGTAGAGGTGACAGACCTACCGAACTTAGTTATAGCTGGTTGCCTAAGAACTGGATACAAGTTCAGCCTTTCGATTTCTTTCGTTAAACCCGGCAATGCCCCCTAAAAACCCAAAAGAATTGGTCGAGAGAGTTAGTCGAAGGGGGTACAGCCCCCTCGAAATAAGACACAACTTTACATAGAAGGTAAAGGATCAAAACACCCCAGGCAATATGTTTAAGTGGGCCTAAAAGCAGCCGCCAAAATAGAAAGCGTTAAAGCTCAAACATACCCTCCCCTATTATCACGACAAATTTATCCTAAACCCCTCAACCTATTAGGCCACTCCATGCCACCATGGAAGAGACCCTGCTAACATGAGTAATAAGAGGGCTAGCCCCTCTCCTGGCACCAGTGTACATCAGAACGAACCCCCACTGAAAACTAACGCCCCCAACCAAAGAGGGGACTGGAAGGGAACAATCTAAAGCTAGAAAAACCTCCAACAATAAGCGTTAACCCTACACAGGTGTGCCCCCGGAAAGACCTTAAGGAAAAGAAGGAACTCGGCAAACACTAGCCTCGCCTGTTTACCAAAAACATCGCCTCTTGCACCACTAGTATAAGAGGTCACGCCTGCCCTGTGACTATAAGTTTAACGGCCGCGGTATTTTAACCGTGCGAAGGTAGCGCAATCACTTGCCTTTTAAATGAAGACCTGTATGAATGGCATAACGAGGGCTAAACTGTCTCCTTTCCCCAGTCAATGAAATTGATCTGCCCGTGCAGAAGCGGGCATAATTACGTAAGACGAGAAGACCCTATGAAGCTTTTAGACACCAGAACAGCCTACGTTAAACAACCCCAATAAAGGAACAAACCAAGTAGTCACTGTTCCCATGTCTTTGGTTGGGGCGACCGCGGGGGAAAGAAAAACCCCCATGAGGAATAGGGACACCCTCCCTTAAAAAAAGAGCCCCAGCTCTAAAAAACAGAACCTCTGACCAATAAGATCCGGCACAACCGATCAACGGACCGAGTTACCCTAGGGATAACAGCGCAATCCCCTTCTAGAGCCCATATCGACAAGGGGGTTTACGACCTCGATGTTGGATCAGGACATCCTAATGGTGCAGACGCTATTAAGGGTTCGTTTGTTCAACGATTAAAGTCCTACGTGATCTGAGTTCAGACCGGAGAGATCCAGGTCAGTTTCTATCTACGAAACGTTCTTTTCTAGTACGAAAGGACCGAAAAGAAGAGGCCCATGCTTTAGGCAAGCCTCCCCCCAACCTACTGACGGAAACTAAAGTAGACAAAAGGGCGTACCCCTTTTGCCTGAGAAAAAGGCATGCTAAGGTGGCAGAGCCCGGCCAATGCAAAAGACCTAAGCCCTTTCCACAGAGGTTCAACTCCTCTCCTTAACTATGACTACAACAATTTTAATACACATCCTAAACCCCCTCGCATATATCATCCCTGTGCTCCTAGCAGTAGCATTCCTTACCCTCCTTGAACGCAAAGTTCTAGGATATATACAACTTCGAAAAGGTCCAAACATCGTTGGGCCCTACGGGCTCCTCCAACCTATCGCAGACGGTGTTAAACTTTTTATTAAAGAACCAGTACGACCCTCCACCTCTTCCCCCATCCTGTTTCTGTTAGCCCCTTTACTAGCCCTCACCTTAGCCCTTCTATTATGAATACCCCTCCCCCTTCCCCACCCAGTCGCAGACCTAAACCTCACCGTATTATTTATTATAGCCCTTTCCAGCCTGGCAGTATACTCAATCTTAGGCTCAGGATGAGCCTCCAACTCAAAATATGCCCTAATTGGAGCCCTACGGGCAGTTGCCCAAACAATTTCGTATGAAATCAGCCTAGGACTCATCCTACTCAGCATTATTATGTTTACAGGAGGGTTTACCTTACAAACCTTTAACATCACCCAAGAAAGCATTTGACTTATTCTTCCAGCCTGACCCCTAGCCGGAATATGGTATATTTCAACACTAGCAGAGACAAATCGAGCTCCATTTGACCTGACAGAAGGAGAATCAGAGCTAGTCTCAGGATTTAATGTAGAATATGCAGGAGGCCCCTTCGCCCTATTCTTCCTGGCAGAATACGCCAACATTCTCCTAATAAATACGCTTTCAGCAACCCTTTTCTTAGGCGCCTCTCATCTTCCACATATCCCGGAACTAACTACGATTAACCTAATAACCAAAGCAGCAATTCTCTCTACCATATTTCTATGAGTTCGTGCATCCTACCCCCGATTTCGCTATGACCAGTTAATGCACCTCATCTGAAAAAACTTCTTGCCCCTCACACTATCTTTAGTAATTTTACACCTATCCCTCCCAATTGCATTCGCAGGCCTGCCCCCCCAACTATAAACGGACTCGTGTCTGAATAAAAGTACCGCTTTGATAGAGCGAATCATGGGGGTTAAAGTCCCCCCGAATCCTTAGAAAGAAGGGGCTCGAACCCTACCTGAAGAGATCAAAACTCTTAGTGCTTCCACTACACCACTTCCTAGTAAAGTCAGCTAAAAAAGCTTTTGGGCCCATACCCCAAAAATGTTGGTTAAAATCCCTCCTTTACTAATGAACGCCCACATCACCTCCCTCCTCCTTTTCAGCCTAGGACTAGGAACAACTATTACCTTCGCAAGCTCGCACTGACTACTTGCCTGAATAGGCCTAGAAATCAACACCCTAGCTATCCTCCCCCTAATAGCCCAACACCACCACCCCCGAGCAATCGAAGCCACCACTAAATATTTTCTCACCCAAGCAACAGCGGCTGCAGCCCTTCTTTTTGCAAGCATTACCAACGCTTGACTGACCGGACAATGAGAAATTCAACAAATAACCCACCCATTTCCTATCATAATAATAACCCTTGCCCTAGCCTTAAAAATTGGACTCGCCCCCCTACACACCTGATTGCCAGAGGTTCTTCAAGGACTTGACCTCACCACAGGGCTCATCCTCTCCACCTGACAAAAACTGGCCCCATTTGCCCTCCTACTACAACTCCCCACTTACAACCACACCACCCTGACCATTCTAGCCTTAGCATCTACCCTTGTGGGAGGGTGAGGAGGCCTAAATCAAACCCAAGTACGCAAAATTCTTGCCTACTCCTCAATCGCCCACTTAGGCTGAATAGTCCTCATCCTACAATTCACCCCCTCACTTACGCTACTTGCCCTCGCCACATATATCACTATGACACTATCAGCTTTCCTTATATTTAAACTAAACAGCGCTTCAACCATTAATTCACTAGCAATCTCCTGAGCAAAAACCCCCGCAATAACCACCATAGCCCCCCTAGTTTTACTTTCCCTCGGGGGTCTACCCCCCCTTACAGGATTCGCACCAAAATGACTTATCCTTCAAGAACTAACCAAGCAAGAACTTGGACTCACGGCAACATTCGCCGCCCTCACAGCACTACTAAGCCTATACTTTTACCTACGCCTCTCCTACGCCATGGCACTTACCATATCCCCAAACAACCTTCCAGGTACCACCCCCTGACGTCTCCCCTCCATACAACTCTCCATGCCCCTCGCAACAACCACAATAATAACCCTCCTCCTCCTTCCCCTTACACCAGCAGCCACCGCCCTTCTCACCCACTAGGGACTTAGGATAGTATTTAGACCAAGGGCCTTCAAAGCCCTCAGCGAGAGTGAAAACCTCCCAGCCCCTGAATAAGACTTGGAAGATACTAACTCCCATCTCCTGCATGCAAAACAGACACTTTAATTAAGCTAAAGCCTTTCTAGATAGGAAGGCCTCGATCCTACAAACTCTTAGTTAACAGCTAAGCGCCCTAACCAGCGAGCATCCATCTACTTTCCCCCGCCTTCCGTTCATAAAGAGGCGGGGGAAAGCCCCGGCAGGTGTAACCCTGCTACTTAAGATTTGCAATCCTATATGTGGGACACCTCGGGGCTTGGTAAAAAGAGGACTCAAACCTCTGTCTATGGGGCTACAACCCACCACTTACACTCAGCCATTTTACCTGTGGCAATCACACGCTGATTTTTCTCAACCAACCATAAAGACATTGGCACCCTCTATCTAGTATTTGGTGCCTGAGCCGGCATAGTAGGCACTGCCCTAAGCCTTCTAATCCGAGCTGAACTTAGCCAACCAGGCGCTCTCCTAGGCGATGACCAAATTTATAATGTCATTGTCACGGCCCATGCCTTCGTAATAATTTTCTTTATAGTAATACCAATCATAATTGGAGGATTCGGAAACTGACTTATTCCCCTCATGATCGGCGCCCCCGACATGGCCTTCCCCCGAATAAACAATATGAGCTTCTGACTTCTTCCTCCCTCATTCCTCCTACTCTTAGCTTCCTCCGGGGTCGAAGCTGGGGCAGGAACGGGGTGAACTGTATACCCGCCATTAGCAAGCAACCTGGCACATGCAGGCGCATCAGTGGACCTGACAATTTTTTCTCTTCACCTGGCTGGTATTTCCTCTATCCTAGGGGCCATTAACTTTATCACTACAATCATTAATATGAAACCCCCGGCTATCTCTCAATACCAAACGCCTTTATTTATCTGGGCCGTTCTCATCACAGCTGTTCTTTTACTCCTATCCCTCCCCGTTCTTGCCGCTGGTATCACCATACTTTTAACAGACCGAAATCTTAACACTACTTTCTTTGACCCAGCCGGAGGGGGAGACCCAATTCTATACCAACACCTCTTTTGATTCTTTGGCCACCCAGAAGTCTATATTCTTATTCTCCCAGGATTCGGCATAATCTCCCACATTGTTGCGTACTATTCAGGGAAAAAAGAACCATTTGGCTATATAGGAATGGTATGGGCCATAATAGCCATCGGCCTACTAGGGTTCATTGTATGAGCACACCACATGTTTACCGTCGGAATGGACGTAGATACCCGAGCCTACTTCACCTCCGCCACAATAATCATCGCAATCCCCACAGGAGTAAAAGTCTTTAGCTGACTTGCCACCCTCCATGGGGGGACCATTAAATGAGAAACCCCCCTCCTATGAGCCCTGGGGTTTATTTTCCTCTTCACTGTAGGAGGACTGACAGGAATCGTCCTAGCCAACTCTTCTTTAGACATCACACTACACGACACATACTATGTAGTAGCCCACTTCCACTACGTCCTCTCCATAGGAGCCGTCTTCGCCATTATAGCCGCCTTCGTACACTGATTCCCCTTATTTACGGGTTATACCCTTCACAGCACCTGATCAAAAATCCATTTCGGTGTTATATTTTTAGGCGTCAACCTAACATTCTTTCCCCAACACTTCCTAGGATTAGCAGGCATACCCCGACGATACTCGGACTACCCCGACGCTTACACTCTCTGAAACACTGTCTCTTCACTAGGCTCTTTAATTTCACTAACAGCCGTAATCATATTCCTCTTCATTATTTGAGAAGCATTTGCTGCCAAGCGAGAAGTATTTTCCGTCGAACTCACAGCAACTAACGCAGAATGACTGCACGGCTGCCCTCCCCCTTACCACACATTCGAAGAGCCTGCCTTTGTTCAAGTTCAAGCCCGTTAACGAGAAAGGAGGGAATCGAACCCCCATAAACTGGTTTCAAGCCAGACACATGCCCACTCTGTCACTTTCTTCAAAAGACACTGGTATAAAAACACATCGCTTTGTCAAGGCGAAATTGTGGGTTAAACCCCCGCGTGTCTTACACATGGCACATCCCTCACAACTAGGATTTCAAGATGCAGCTTCCCCCGTCATAGAAGAACTCCTCCATTTTCACGACCACGCCCTAATAATCGTTTTTCTCATTAGCACATTAGTACTTTATATTATTGTTGCAATGGTTACTACAAAACTCACCAACAAAAACATTTTAGACTCCCAAGAGATCGAAATTATCTGAACTGTTCTCCCTGCAGTTATTCTTATTCTAATTGCCCTCCCTTCTCTACGAATCCTATACCTAATGGACGAAATTAATGACCCCCATCTCACCATTAAAGCCATGGGCCATCAATGATACTGAAGCTACGAGTATACAGACTACGAAGACCTAGGCTTCGACTCCTACATAATCCCCACACAAGACCTCACTCCTGGACAATTTCGTCTCCTAGAAGCCGACCATCGAATGGTAATCCCCGTGGAATCCCCCATTCGAGTACTAGTCTCCGCTGAAGATGTCCTCCACTCATGAGCCGTTCCGGCCCTTGGAGTAAAAATGGACGCAGTGCCCGGCCGCCTTAATCAAACAGCCTTCATTACATCTCGACCAGGAGTATTCTATGGCCAATGCTCAGAGATTTGCGGAGCCAACCACAGTTTTATACCTATCGTAGTAGAAGCAGTCCCCCTTAAACACTTCGAGGACTGATCCTCTCTAATACTTGAAGACGCCTCGCTAAGAAGCTAAATTAGGTATAGCGTTAGCCTTTTAAGCTAAAGATTGGTGCCTCCTAACCACCCCTAGCGACATGCCTCAGCTAAACCCTTCCCCATGATTTGCCATCCTAGTATTTACATGAGTTGTTTTTCTTACAATCCTTCCCCCTAAAATTCTTGCCCACACCTTTCCCAACGAGCCCTCCCCGCAAAACACCCAAAAACCCAAAACAGAGCCCTGAACCTGACCATGACACTAAGCTTCTTTGACCAATTTATAACCCCAACATATCTAGGCATCCCCCTAATTGCCTTAGCCCTACTCCTCCCATGACTCCTATTTCCAACCCCTACTTCCCGATGATTGAACAGCCGCCTGCTAACTCTCCAAAGCTGATTCATCAATCGTTTTACCTATCAACTATTTATGCCCCTAAACCGGGGGGGTCATAAATGAGCAGTTATCCTTACATCCCTAATACTATTCTTAATCTCCCTAAACATACTAGGCCTGCTTCCCTATACCTTCACACCAACTACACAACTCTCAATGAATATAGGCCTTGCCATGCCCCTCTGACTCGCCACAGTATTAATTGGACTGCGAAACCAACCCACCATCGCCCTGGGACACCTCCTCCCAGAAGGCACCCCCACACCCCTCATTCCAGTACTAATTATTATCGAAACAATTAGCCTATTTATCCGCCCACTTGCTTTAGGAGTACGACTAACAGCCAACCTAACCGCAGGCCACCTGCTTATTCAACTGATTGCCACGGCCGCCTTCGTCCTACTTCCCCTTATACCAACAGTAGCCATTCTTACCGGCATACTTCTATTTCTACTTACAATACTAGAGATTGCAGTAGCAATAATTCAAGCCTACGTATTCGTTCTCCTCCTAAGCCTCTACCTTCAAGAAAACGTTTAATGGCCCACCAAGCACACGCATATCACATAGTAGACCCAAGCCCCTGGCCCCTCACAGGGGCAATTGCCGCCCTCCTAATAACCTCCGGCTTAGCCATCTGATTTCACTTCAACTCCACTACACTTATAGCCGCCGGCACTATCCTGCTACTTCTAACAATATTCCAATGATGACGAGACATTATCCGAGAAGGAACCTTTCAAGGACACCACACCCCTCCTGTACAAAAAGGGCTCCGATATGGTATAATCCTTTTTATTACATCAGAAGTCTTCTTTTTCCTGGGCTTTTTCTGAGCATTCTACCACTCAAGCCTAGCCCCCACCCCTGAACTAGGAGGGTGCTGACCCCCCACAGGCATCGTTACACTAGACCCATTCGGTGTTCCTCTATTAAATACAGCTGTCCTGCTTGCTTCCGGCGTAACCGTGACCTGAGCCCACCACAGCATCATGGAGGGCGAACGAAAACAAGCCATCCACTCTCTTGCTATTACAATTCTTCTAGGCTTCTACTTTACATTCCTACAAGCCATAGAATACTACGAAGCCCCATTCACGATTGCAGACGGTGTTTACGGCTCCACATTCTTTGTAGCCACAGGCTTCCACGGCCTACACGTTATTATTGGCTCCACTTTTCTAGCCATTTGCCTTATCCGACAAGTTCAATACCATTTTACATCTGAACACCACTTCGGATTTGAAGCAGCAGCTTGATATTGACACTTCGTAGACGTAGTTTGACTCTTCCTATACATTTCTATCTACTGATGAGGCTCATAATCTTTCTAGTATTAATGCCAGTATAAGTGACTTCCAATCACCCGGTCTTGGTTAAACCCCAAGGAAAGATAATGAACCTAGTCACAACCACCATTATGATTACATTAGCGCTATCCACAATTCTTACTATAATCTCGTTCTGGTTGCCCCTAACAGCCCCTGACCACGAAAAATTATCGCCCTATGAGTGCGGGTTTGATCCCCTAGGATCCGCACGCCTCCCTTTCTCCTTACGATTCTTCTTAGTAGCCATCCTATTTCTGCTATTCGACCTAGAAATCGCTTTACTTCTCCCCCTCCCCTGGGGGGACCAACTTCCTGCCCCCCTTCTTACCTTCTTTTGAGCAGTCCTAATTCTTACTCTACTGACCTTAGGCTTAATTTACGAATGGACCCAGGGAGGCCTAGAATGAGCTGAATAGGTAATTATTTTAAATAAAATATTTGATTTCGGCTCAAAAGCTTCTGGTTAAAGTCCACAATTACCTAATGACCCCCACACAATTTACCTTCTCAACAGCTTTTTTACTAGGCCTAGCAGGCCTTACATTCCACCGAGCCCACCTTTTATCTGCCCTCCTTTGCTTAGAAGGTATAATATTATCCCTCTTCCTTGCCTTATCCTTGTGAACCATGCAACTGAACTCCACCAACTTCTCCGCCTCCCCTATGCTCCTACTAGCATTTTCAGCCTGCGAAGCCAGCGCCGGACTCGCACTACTCGTTGCCACCACTCGAACCCACGGGAGCGATAACTTAAAAACCCTGAACCTCTTACAATGCTAAAAATTCTAATTCCAACAATTATACTTATCCCAACCACTTGATATTCACCTTCAAAATGACTATGACCTACAGCCCTCACCCACAGTCTAATCATTGCTGTTCTAAGCCTCTCATGACTAAAGAACCCCGCAGAGACCGGATGATATAGCCTAAGCCCAACCATAGCAGCCGATGGACTTTCCACCCCCCTACTCATCCTCACTTGTTGACTTCTACCCCTAATAATCCTCGCCAGTCAAAACCACACAGCCCAAGAGCCAATCACACGACAACGACTTTACATTACCCTCCTAACATCTCTCCAAATCTTTCTTATTATGGCTTTCTCGGCCACAGAAATAATTATATTCTACGTAATATTCGAAGCAACACTAATCCCCACCCTGATCCTTATCACCCGATGAGGTAACCAAACAGAACGCCTTAACGCCGGAACTTACTTCCTATTCTATACACTCGCGGGCTCTCTTCCTCTCCTAGTCGCCCTCCTCCTCCTCCAAAACACGGCAGGGACCCTTTCTCTAATTACCCTCCAATATACGCCCACCTTTAATATAACAACAACCGCAGACAAACTATGATGAGCGGGCTGCCTACTAGCCTTCCTAGTAAAGATACCTCTATACGGAGTCCACCTATGACTCCCCAAAGCCCATGTTGAAGCACCCATTGCAGGGTCTATAATTCTTGCCGCCGTTCTTTTAAAACTGGGAGGATACGGCATAATACGAATAATGACCTTGTTAGAGCCTCTCACTAAAGAACTTAGCTACCCCTTCATTATCCTCGCCCTTTGGGGAGTAGTCATGACAGGATCAATTTGCCTACGACAAACAGACCTTAAGTCTTTAATTGCCTACTCCTCCGTAGGCCACATGGGCTTAGTGGCAGCAGGCATCCTAATCCAGACCCCCTGAGGATTCACCGGAGCCCTAATCCTCATAATCGCCCACGGCCTAACATCTTCTGCCCTCTTCTGCCTGGCAAACACCAACTACGAACGTACACATAGTCGAACAATACTACTAGCCCGAGGTATACAAATAATCATGCCTCTTATAACTTCATGGTGGTTCATCTCCAGCCTAGCAAACCTGGCTCTTCCCCCACTCCCAAACCTCATAGGAGAACTAATAATTATCACCTCCCTTTTCAAATGATCTTGGTGGACCCTCGCCTTAACAGGAACTGGAACCCTTATTACTGCCAGCTATTCCCTGTATATATTCCTAATAACGCAACGAGGCCCTCTCCCAATACACATCACTGCCATAGAACCCTCCCACACCCGAGAACACCTTTTAATTACACTACACCTCTTCCCCCTCCTACTTCTGATTACAAAGCCTGAGCTAATTTGAGGATGAACCGCTTGTAGGCATAGTTTAAAGAAAACATTAGATTGTGATTCTAAAAACAGAGGTTGAAACCCTCTTACCCACCGAGAGAGTCTTGCTAGAAACAAAGACTGCTAATCTTTACCCCCTCGGTTGGATCCCGAAGCTCCCTCGCCAGGCTCCTAAAGGATAACAGCTCATCCATTGGTCTTAGGAACCAAAAACTCTTGGTGCAAATCCAAGTAGCAGCTATGCACCACCCCACACTGATTACTATAACCTCCAGCTTACTCATCATCTTCGTACTCCTCTTATACCCCCTCCTCTCAACTCTCTCCTACAACCCAAAACCCCCAAACTGGGCCCTCGTTCAAGTAAAAACAGCGGTAAAACTCGCATTTTTAGTCAGTCTTTTCCCTTTATTTATCTTCTTATCCGAAGGGACAGAAACTATCACCACCAGCTGATCATGAATAAACACCCACACATTCGATATCAATATTAGTCTAAAATTTGACTTCTATTCTATTACATTCACTCCAATTGCCCTCTACGTAACCTGGTCTATTTTAGAATTTGCCTCCTGATATATGCACACAGACCCTTACATGAACCGCTTTTTCAAATACCTCTTAACCTTCCTTATCGCCATAATCATTCTAGTCACGGCAAACAACATATTCCAACTATTCATCGGATGAGAAGGAGTTGGCATCATATCCTTTCTCCTTATCGGATGGTGGTACGGCCGAGCCGACGCAAACACTGCAGCCCTACAAGCAGTCCTTTACAACCGAGTAGGAGACATCGGATTGATCTTTGCCATGGCCTGAATAACAACAAACCTTAACTCCTGAGAAATACAACAAATTTTCTCAACCTCTAAAGATTTTGACCTTACCCTCCCCCTGCTAGGACTTATTCTAGCCGCAACAGGTAAATCTGCCCAATTTGGTCTTCACCCATGGCTTCCCTCCGCCATGGAGGGTCCAACGCCGGTATCTGCCCTACTTCACTCAAGCACCATAGTTGTAGCAGGCATTTTTCTATTAATCCGAATAAGTCCTTTAATAACAAACAACCCAACCGCCCTCACTATCTGCCTATGCCTGGGCGCCTTAACTACCCTCTTTACAGCAACCTGCGCCCTCACCCAAAATGATATTAAGAAAATTGTAGCTTTTTCGACATCCAGCCAACTAGGGTTAATAATGGTTACCATCGGCCTCGGACAGCCCCAGCTAGCCTTTCTTCACATTTGTACCCACGCTTTCTTCAAAGCAATACTGTTCCTTTGCTCCGGATCAATTATTCATAGCCTAAACGACGAACAAGACATTCGCAAAATAGGAGGCATACATCAACTTGCCCCTCTCACCTCCTCCTGCCTAACAATTGGAAGCCTCGCTCTCACAGGCACCCCCTTCCTAGCAGGGTTTTTTTCTAAAGACGCCATCATTGAAGCAATAAACACATCCTACCTCAACGCCTGAGCCCTTGCCATTACCCTCCTTGCCACTGCTTTCACCGCCATATACAGCCTACGAATAGTATTCTTCGTTTCTATAGGCCATCCCCGTTTTAACGCCCTCCCTCCCATCAACGAAAACAACTCAGCAGTCATCAATCCCATCAAACGACTAGCCTGAGGAAGCATTATCGCCGGGTTCCTTATTACCTATAACCTCCTCCCCTCAAAAACCCCTATTATAACCATACCTCCACTACTAAAACTTGCCGCTTTATTAGTCACCATTATTGGACTTCTGACAGCCCTAGAATTAGCCTTCCTCACAAACAAACAATTTAAAATCACCACCCACCCCCACCCACACCACTTCTCCAACATACTTGGCTACTTCCCGATAATTACTCACCGTTTTCTCCCGAAAATAAGCTTAATTCTCGGACAAAACATTGCCGGACAAGTAGTAGACCAAACATGGTTAGAAAAAACAGGACCAAAAGCACTAACTTCCCTTAACCTTCCCCTTATTACTACCACAAGCAACGCCCAACAAGGAATAGTAAAAACATACCTAACCTTATTCTTCCTTACATCTATGCTTGCCCTCCTACTAACGAATTAAACTGCTCGAAGCACCCCTCGGCTAAGCCCCCGAGACAACTCTAACACAACAAACAAAGTAAGAAGCAACACCCAAGCACTTACTACTAACATTCACCCTCCCCCTGAATATACCAAAGCCACCCCTGCCATGTCCCCACGAAACACAGAAAACTCAACAAAATCATCCACCACCGCCCAAGAGTTACTGAACCAACCCCCTCAAGAAAACCCAGCCCCCACCACAACTAACGCCAAATATCCAGTTGCATTAAAAACCACCGGACTGCTCCCTAAAGTCTCAGGGAAAGGCTCAGCAGCTAAGGCCGCCGAATAAGCAAACACAACAAGTATTCCCCCAAGGTAAATCAAAAACAATACCAAAGATAGAAAAGGAGCCCCATGCCCTACCAAAACCCCACACCCCATGCCAGACACAACAACCAGCCCTACCGCCGCAAAATAAGGAGAAGGATTAGAAGCAACCACAACTAACCCTACAATTACACCAAGCATAAGAACACACATAGAATACGTCATAATTTCTACCAGGACTTTAACCCGGACTAATGGCTTGAAAAACCACCGTTGTATTCAACTATAGAAACCCATAATGGCCAGCCTACGAAAAACTCACCCCCTACTGAAAATCGCAAACGATGCCCTAGTTGATCTTCCTGCTCCCTCCAACATCTCTGCCTGATGAAACTTTGGCTCCCTCCTAGGCCTCTGCCTAATCACCCAGATCGTCACAGGACTATTCCTAGCAATACACTACACCGCTGATATCGCAACAGCCTTTTCATCAATCGCCCACATTTGCCGAGACGTTAACTTTGGATGACTAATCCGCAATATACACGCCAACGGCGCCTCATTCTTTTTTATCTGCATCTACCTCCACATCGGACGAGGCCTCTACTACGGCTCTTACCTATACAAAGAGACTTGAAACATCGGAGTTATTCTTCTACTTTTAGTTATAATAACCGCCTTCGTAGGATATGTTCTTCCCTGAGGACAAATATCCTTTTGAGGGGCAACCGTAATTACTAACCTCCTTTCTGCCATCCCCTACGTGGGGAACTCCCTCGTCCAATGAATCTGAGGCGGGTTCTCAGTAGATAACGCAACCCTTACCCGTTTTTTCGCCTTCCACTTCCTATTCCCATTCGCCATTATTGCTGCCACAGTCCTTCACCTGCTTTTCCTACACGAAACCGGCTCAAACAACCCCGCAGGTTTAAACTCAGACGCCGACAAGGTTCCTTTCCACCCCTACTTTTCCTATAAAGACCTTTTAGGCTTTGCCATTATACTCCTAACCCTAACCTTCCTAGCTTTATTCTCCCCTAACTACCTAGGCGACCCAGACAACTTCACCCCTGCCAACCCCCTAGTTACACCTCCACATATCAAGCCCGAGTGATACTTCCTATTCGCCTACGCCATCCTCCGATCTATTCCTAATAAGCTGGGAGGAGTCCTGGCCCTTCTAGCCTCTATTTTGGTACTGATACTTGTTCCCCTAATACACACCTCAAAACAACGAAGCCTCACATTCCGCCCCATCTCCCAATTTATCTTTTGAACCCTAGTGGCAGACGTGATAATTCTCACTTGAATCGGAGGAATACCAGTAGAAAATCCCTATATTATTATTGGACAAATCGCCTCCTTTATATACTTTTTCATCTTTCTAGGACTTTCCCCAATGGCGGGAACCCTAGAAAACAAGATACTGCAACTCACGTGCACTAGTAGCTCAGCGCCAGAGCACCGGTCTTGTAAACCGGCCGCCGGAGGTTAAATTCCTCCCTAATGCTCAAAGAAAGGAGATTCTAACTCCCACCCTTAGCTCCCAAAGCTAAAATTCTTAATTAAACTATTCTTTGTACGTATAGTACATATATGTATTTACACCATATATTTATGTAAACCATATTAATAATGCTTTAGGACATCTACATGTATAATCAACATATCTCGATATTAACCATTCACTCATCAACACGAAAACAAGATTTACACAATACATAATTATTAATAACTAACACCGATTGCATACTCATAGATATGTCCCAAGTAATTTAACCACATATAAAATTAAGACCTAATATAGATTTAAATAAACCATATATACTTTGACTCACCACCCCGTTAAGATCAAAGTCCGATGTAGACAAGAATAACATTCGAGTTTAAGCAAAGCGAACTCGGTTATTGATGGTCAGGGACAGTAATTGTGGGGGTTTCACTCAGTGAATTATTCCTGGCATTTGGTTCCTATTTCAGGGCCATTTATTGATATTATTCCTCATTCTTTCCTTGACGCTGACATAAGTTGTTGGTGGAGTTCATACTCTTCGTTAGCCACATGCCGAGCGTTCATTCTAATGGGCTAGGTTATTTTTTTCTATTTCCTTTCCTCTGGCATTTCACAGTGCAGCGCTAAGGTACGTTGACAAGGGTGATCATTTTTCTTGCTAGCAAGGAAGATGATGAATGGTGAAAAGATTTTTTTTAAATAAATTACATAACTGATATCAAGGACATAATGTATAAATATTTCCCCTGACTTAGTTAAGATGACCCCCCTCGGCTTTTGCGCGTAAACCCCCCTACCCCCCTAAACTCTTGACTTAAGTATTATTCCTGAAAACCCCCCGGAAACAGGAAAGTCTCGAGCTAGGTAATTAGTTCCCTAAAACGCATCTATTTACATTATTAAAATGATGAATTTT